AATGTTTGTGAAGAATGTGGACATTATTTGAAAATGACCAGTTCAGAGAGAATTGAGCTTTCGATTGATCCGGGTACTTGGAATCCTATGGATGAAGACATGGTCTCTGCGGATCCCATTAAATTTCATTCGAGGGAAGAACCTTATAAAAAGCGCATTAACTCTGCTCAAAAAAAGACAGGGTTGACTGACGCTATTCAAACAGGTACAGGTCAACTAAACGGTATTCTGGTAGCTCTTGGGGTTATGGATTTTCAGTTTATGGGGGGTAGTATGGGATCCGTAGTAGGCGAAAAAATAACTCGTTTGATCGAGTATGCTACCAATCAATGTTTACCTCTTATTTTAGTGTGTTCTTCCGGAGGAGCACGAATGCAAGAAGGAAGTTTAAGTTTGATGCAAATGGCTAAAATTTCTTCGGTTTTATGTGATTATCAATCAAGTAAAAAGTTATTCTATATATCAATTCTTACATCTCCTACTACCGGTGGGGTGACAGCAAGTTTTGGTATGTTGGGGGATATCATTATTGCCGAACCCTATGCCTATATTGCATTTGCGGGTAAAAGAGTAATTGAACAAACATTGAAAAAAGCCGTGCCTGAAGGTTCACAAGCGGCTGAATCTTTATTACGTAAGGGCTTATTGGATGCAATTGTACCACGTAATCCTTTAAAAGGTGTTGTGAGTGAGTTATTTCAGCTCCATGCTTTTTTTCCTTTGAACAAAAATGAAATCAAATAGAACAGTTAGTTTATCAGAATTAAACGAAAACCCTGAAAAATTCATTTTTCTTTCGAATCATTTTTTTATCGATATTCTTACTACTCAGTAAACCTTTATCAACAAGATAAAAAGTGAATTTTTGCTTTCGGGAAGTTCAAATTAGACTAGAAAAATTAAACAAAGTTTTTTTCCTCTCTTGCTTGTATATGTATAGATAATTCAAATAGAGATATAGATCTATAGAGAGTCTTGCATCTTTTTGCATTTCCCGAAAATTCCCTGTTGTTGGATCAGATTCCAATCAATTTTGTAGAAATTTTTATTTTTAATGGAATAAAAATTTTTCTTTATTAATGACTATTACAAGACAAAAAGAATAATCAATCTAACAGGGGGATTATGATAATATATCTATTTGATTTTGAAAGATTAATAAGTGCATTTATTTAGTTTGACGTTTCTTGTACCTATTTTTTATTCTATTTCTAGTAGGTTCTATTCTATATATTTCTATTAGGTTGTATATTAGTATTAGATATATATTTACTTAAAGATACTTAGTATAATTATATAATATATATAATAGAAATAATAAAAATACAAGATATTCTAAGATATCTTTAGAATTCAGAATATAACAATAACAGGTACAAATATTAAATTGAGGTACCCCATTTTATGACAACTTTGAATAACTTACCCTCTATTTTTGTGCCTTTAGTAGGCCTAGTCTTTCCGGCACTTGCAATGGCTTCTTTATTTCTTCATATTCAAAAAAATAAGATTTTTTAGATCGGATGAGACCGAATCGTATCACTCCCTTTTTTATTTTAAATTCCATTCGATAAGATCCATTTGGTAGAATATTGTATAACACATAGATTCCTACAAACATAACTAAAAAAAGCTTTTATGCATGTGTAAACGTATTATATGGGGTAACTAAATTTGCGCTCTTTTGAAAAATGGATCATCATCAGGCCGCTGTATGAAATTCAAGTCAATGTATTTATTTGTATATAGTTATAGGGGATCATATAAAGGAAGGAGATGTTATTATTTTAGATAGAAACAATTCTATGAATTACTCCTAAGGTAAAGGTTCACAACAAAACAGTTGATGAGAGTTACTTTGAAAACAAAAAAAGGAAAGTCATATTTTCTCAATTCCAAAAAATTGTATAACTGGATCTAATATATATGAGTTGGCGATCAGAATCTCTATGGATAGAATTTATAACGGGGTCTCGAAAAACAAGTAATTTCTGCTGGGCCTTTATCCTATTTTTAGGTTCATTGGGATTCTTATTGGTTGGAACTTCCAGTTATCTTGGTAGAAATTTTATATCGTTATTTGCGTCTCAGCAAATCATTTTTTTTCCACAAGGGATTGTGATGTCTTTCTATGGGATCGCGGGTCTCTTTATTAGTTGCTATTTGTGGTGCACTATTTTGTGGAATGTGGGTAGTGGTTATGATCTTTTTGACCGAAAAGAAGGGATAGTGCGTATTTTTCGTTGGGGATTTCCTGGAAAAAGCCGTCGCATCTTTTTACGATTCCTTATGAAAGATATTCAGTCCATCAGAATAGAAGTTAAAGAGGGTGTTTCTGCTCGGCGTGTCCTTTATATGGAAATTCGAGGTCAAGGGGCTATTCCTTTAATTCGTACTGATGAGAATTTTACTACACGAGAAATTGAGCAAAAAGCTGCTGAATTGGCTTACTTCTTGCGTGTACCAATTGAAGTATTTTGAAATGAATTCATTTTTAAAGACTAAATGCTTTGGCAGTAGGAAGAAAAAACGAAAAAATTTCTTTCTTTTTTTTCAATTGAACATTCATCTATTCTTTTATGCTCGTTTTTTTTTATATATTTGATAGAAAAGAAAGGGCGTTTATTCGTCTCGAAAATAGAATCATATTTTTTATTTGAAAAATTTGAAAAAGTTCTTTTAGTATTGATCGAAAAAAGGGGGAATAACATCCTGGAAATCAAAATTTTTTCTTGATTCAAATTGGAAGTGTATTCTGAGTCTATTTCTGTATTCTTTCTAGATTCAAAACAAAGACTAAGTTAAGTATTGAATTAAAAGAAAAAGATAAAAGGGATTATAGGCTCAATACATTCTATTCGAATTCGACTAAAAACTCATGCTCGATAGAAATAGTAGATCTAATAGAATCAACAAATGCGGTAGGTTCATTCACAATTCACAGATTCAAAATGGCAAAAAAGAAAGCATTCATTCCTTTTTTTTATTTTACATCTATAGTCTTTTTGCCCTGGTTGATCTCTCTCTGCTGTAATAAAAGTTTGAAAACTTGGATTACTAATTGGTGGAATACTAGACAATGTGAAACTTTCTTGAATGATATTCAAGAAAAAAGTGTTCTAGAAAAATTCATACAATTAGAGGAACTATTCCAGCTGGATGAAATGATAAAGGAATACCCAGAAACCGATTTACAACAATTTCGTCTAGGAATCCACAAAGAAACAATCCAATTCATCAAGATACACAATGAGTATCGTATCCATACAATCTTGCACTTCTCGACAAATCTAATATCTTTCGTTATTCTAAGTGGTTATTCCTTTTGGGGTAAGGAAAAGCTTTTTATTCTGAATTCTTGGGTTCAAGAATTCCTATATAATTTAAGTGATACAATTAAAGCTTTTTCGATTCTTTTATTAACTGATTTATGTATCGGATTCCATTCGCCTCACGGTTGGGAACTAATGATTGGTTATATTTACAAAGATTTTGGGTTTGCTCATTATGAGCAAATTTTATCTGGTCTAGTTTCTACCTTTCCAGTTATTCTTGATACAATTTTTAAATATTGGATCTTTCGTTATTTAAATCGTGTATCTCCGTCACTTGTAGTGATTTATCATGCAATAAATGACTAAAAAAAGATTCACTGATCCAATTCTAATCTTTCTTACCTTATACATCATAACCAAATCAAAGTCGTATTTACTTTACTCTTTTTTACCCATGAGGGATTCCTTGTATATTTCAACAAAAAATTTTTCTTTTTTTCAGTAAATGTAAATAGCAGAATTGTGGCTAGGGAAGTATATTATCGACCTACCTAACTTTATTGTAGAAATTTTCGGGATAAATGATTGGACCATGCAAACTAGAAATACCTTTTCTTGGATAAGGGAAGAGATTACTCGCTCCATATCTGTCTCACTCATGATATATATAATAACTTGGGCATCCATTTCAAGTGCATATCCAATTTTTGCCCAGCAGAATTATGAAAATCCACGAGAGGCAACTGGGCGTATTGTATGTGCCAATTGCCATTTAGCTAGTAAGCCCGTGGATATTGAGGTTCCACAAGCGGTACTTCCTGATACTGTATTTGAAGCAGTTGTTAAAATTCCTTATGATATGCAGCTAAAACAAGTTCTAGCTAATGGTAAAAAAGGAGCTTTGAATGTGGGCGCTGTTCTTATTTTACCGGAGGGGTTTGAATTAGCCCCCCCCGATCGTATTTCACCCGAGATGAAAGAAAAGATAGGAAATCTGTCTTTTCAGAATTATCGCCCCAATAAAAAAAATATTCTTGTGATAGGTCCTGTTCCTGGTCAAAAATATAGTGAAATAACCTTTCCTATTCTTGCCCCAGACCCCGCTACTAATAAAGATATTCACTTTTTAAAATATCCTATATACGTAGGTGGAAACAGGGGAAGGGGTCAGATTTATCCTGATGGTAGCAAAAGTAACAATACAGTTTATAATGCTACGGCAGGAGGGATAATAAGCAAAATTTTACGAAAAGAAAAAGGGGGATACGAAATAACCATAGTGGATGCATCGAATGAACGCCAAGTAATTGATATTATCCCTCGAGGCCTAGAACTTCTTGTTTCAGAGGGCGAATCCATTAAACTCGATCAACCATTAACGAGTAATCCTAATGTGGGTGGATTTGGTCAGGGGGATGCGGAAATAGTACTTCAAGATCCATTACGTGTCCAAGGCCTTTTGTTCTTCTTAGGATCGGTTGTTTTGGCACAAATATTTTTGGTTCTTAAAAAGAAACAGTTTGAGAAGGTTCAATTATCCGAAATGAATTTTTAGATCTGTCTATTTAGCTTTATCAAATTCGTAAAAAAGAAAAAAAAATTATCAAAAGCCTTTTTGCCTCTCTTTAGACTTTCTATTCCTTTTCGACCAGGTGTCAGGAATTACTTGTCTGATAGTCCTAATCCTAGTATGTATATTAAAAAGAATTCACTTTACCCCCTTTT